TCTAAACTACAAGCCCCTTATAATTATAATGATCCAATGAAAAAAAAGGATCAAAAAAATGATTTTTGCTTTTTAACAGTTTTTGGAATGGAAACGGAACTACCTTTTGGTTCTCCCAGAAAAAAACTTTCATTTTTTGAACCCATTTTTAAAGAACTAAAAAAAAAATTTAAAAAATTGAAAAAGAAATGTTTTATAATTCTAAGAATTTTAAAAGAACAAAAAAAATTGTTTCTAAATGTCTCAAAAGAAACAAAAAAATGGATCATTAAAAGCATTCTGTTTATAAAAGAAATAATAAAAGAACTCTCAAAAATAAACCCAATTATATTATTTGGATTTGGATTGAGAGAAATAGAAGTATATGAATTGAGTGAAACTAAAAAAGATTCGATAATTGGTAATCGGATGATTCATGAATCGTCGATTCAAATTATATCTCAGGGTTGGACAAATTATTCATTAACAGAAAAAAAAATGCAAGATCTAACTGATAGAACAAATACAATCATAAATCAAATAGAAAAAATTACAAAAGAAAATAAAAAAGGAACTCCAGATATAAATTTTAGTTCTAACAAAATAAGTTATGATGATAAAGGATCAGAATCACAAAAAAATATTTGGCAGATATTAAAAAGACAAAATGTTAGATTAATCCGTAAGTCACATTATTTTATAAAATATTTCATTGAAAGGATATACATAGATATCTTTCTATGTATCATTAATATTCCTAGCATCAATACACAACTTTTTCTTGAATCAACAAAAAAAATTATTTATAAATACATTAACGATAATGAAGCAAATCACGAAAGAATTGATAAAACAAATCAAAGTGTAATTCCCTTTATTTCGACTATAAAAAAGTCATTTACTAATATTAGTAATAAGAATTCAAAGACTTTTTGCGACTTATCTTACTTTTCACAAGCATATGTATTTTACAAATTATCACAAACTCAACCTATTAACTTATATAAGTTAAAATCTGTATTTCAATATAACGGAATGTCTCTTTTTCTTAAGAATGAAATAAAGGATTTTTTTGTTGTAACACAAGAACTATTTCATTCCGAATTAAGACATAAGAATCTTCGCAATTATGGAATGAATCAATGGACAAATTGGTTAAGGAGTCAGTATCAATGTGATGTATCTCATATTAAATGGTCTAGATTAGTACCACAAAAATGGCGAAATATATTCAATCAACACTGTATGGCTCAAAATAAAGATTTATGTGATTTATATGAAAAGGATCGATTAATTAACTACGAAAAAAATTTCGAAACAGATTCATTACTGAATCAAAAAGATAATTTTAAAAAACAATATAGATATGATATTTTAGCATATAAATCTATTAATTTAGCATATAAATCTATTAATTATGAAGATAAGAAGGACTCTTATATTTATGGATCACCATTACAAGTAAAAAATAAACAAGATATTTTTTATAATTACAACACACATACACAAAAATCATTTAATATGCCGGAAGGTATTCCTATTATCCCTTATCTAGTAGAAGATGATATTAGAGATATGGAGATAAATCCGGATAGAAAATATTTTGATTGGAGAATTTTCCATTTTTGTCTTAAAAATAAGGTCGATATTGACGCCTGGATCGATATTGATACTGACACTAACAGTAATAAATATACTAAGACTAGGGTTAATAAGTATCAAATAATTGATAAAATCAATAAGAGGGGTCTTTTTTATCTCACGATTCAGCAAGATCAAGAAATCAATCTATCCAATCAAATAACCCTTTTTGATTGGATGGGGATGAATGAAGAAATACTAAGTTGTCCCATATCAAATATGGAATTTTGGTTCTTCCCAGAATTGGGGATACTTTATAATACGTATAAAATTAAACCGTGGGTTATACCAATTAAATTACTAGTTTTAAATTCTAATATAAATGAAAATTATAGTAAAAACAAAAGCATCACCGGAAATAAAAAAAGGGATCCTTTTATATCAATATCGGAGAATTCAAAAAAATCTTTTGAATTAGAAAACCGAAATCAAGGGGAAAAAGAATACGCGGTTCAAGCAGATTTTAAATCAGCTCTTTCAAACCAAGAAAAAGATGTTGAAGAAGATTATACGGGATCGTACATGAAAAAAAATAGAAATAAAAAGCAATACAAGATCAATACAAAAGCGGAGTTTGATTTCTTCCTAAAAAGGTATTTGCATTTTCAATTGAGATGGGATGATTCTTTAAATAAAAAAATAAGCAATAACATCAAAGTATATTGTCTCCTGCTTAGACTGATAAATCCAAGAGAAATTACTATATCCTCTATTCAAAGAGGCGAAATGAGTCCGGATATTCTGATGATTCAGAAAGATTTAACTCTTACAGAATTGATTAAAAGGGGAATTTTGATTATTGAACCAATTCGTCTATCTATAAAAAATGATGGAAAATTTATTATGTATCAAACCATCGGTATTTCATTAGTTCATAAAAGCAAACACCAAATTAATCAAAGATACCGAGAAAAAAAACATGCTGATAAGAATTCTGATGAAGCCATTACAAAACATCAAAGGATGACTGGAAATAGAGATAAAAATCATTATGATTTGTTTGTTCCTGAAAATATTTTATCACCTAGACGTCGTAGAGAATTGAGAATTCTAATTTGTTTCAATTCTGAGAATAGACATAGAAATGCAGCATTTTGTAATGGGAATAAGGTAAACAGTCAAGTTTTGGATAAAAGCAAAAACTATAAAAAAAAACTTATTAAATTTAAGTTATTTCTTTGGCCCAATTATCGATTAGAAGATTTGGCTTGTATGAATCGTTATTGGTTTAATACCAATAATGGCAGTCGTTTCAGTATGGTAAGGGTACATATGTATCCGCGATTGAAAATGCATTAATAGTACATTTTTGCTATATTTCCCATACTATATCTGATCTATGACGACAAAGAGATGCACACATGCATTGTCTTACATTCCATCGTTCCATTCTGATACACGATACTAATTCAATGACATATCAATTTGATCTAGAAATGAATCAACAAAATATTATTATTTTAGGTCTAAATTTTTATCTTTTGTGAGTGCAGAAAACAACCATCCTTTATGTATACCCTTTCAAATCCAAATAAAATTTACAAATTAAAAATTTAATTTTATTAAAAAAAATTAGAAATTAATAACAAAATTAATATTTTTGTATATACAAAATAAAAATGAGAGGCATTATTATTACTGATCAATAAAGATATCTATCAATAAAAATTTCTTAAAATAAAAAGAGGGGGCGAGAAGATTTCATTTTATGGTAAAAAATTCATTCATCTCAGCTATTTCACAAGAAGAAAAAGACGAAAACAGAGGATCTGCTGAATTTCAAATAGTTAGTTTCACCAATAGGATACGAAGACTTACTTCACATTTAGAATTACACAAAAAAGACTATTTATCTCAGAGAGGTTTACGTAAAATTCTGGGAAAACGCCAACGGCTGCTGTCTTATTTGTCAAAGAAAAATAGAATATGTTATAAAGAATTAATTAATCGGTTGGATATTCGGGAGTCAAAAACCCGTTAATTTGAAGAGGCATTTTGAATTATTTGATTTATTAGATCGTGAATTTTAATGAACTTTTTTTCGTTTTCAGCAATTCATGAAAGAATGAATCGAGGAAAAACCGATGAATATACCAGCTACAAGAAAAGACCTCATGATAGTCAATATGGGCCCCCACCACCCATCAATGCATGGTGTTCTTAGACTCATCATTACTCTAGATGGTGAAGATGTTATTGATTGTGAACCAATATTGGGTTATTTACACCGAGGGATGGAAAAAATTGCGGAAAACCGAACAATTATACAATATTTGCCTTATGTAACACGTTGGGATTATTTAGCTACTATGTTCACAGAAGCAATAACTGTAAATGGACCGGAACAGTTGGGAAATATTCAAGTACCTAAAAGAGCTAGCTATATCAGAATAATTATGTTGGAGTTGAGTCGTATAGCTTCTCATCTGTTATGGCTTGGTCCTTTTATGGCGGATATTGGTGCACAAACTCCCTTTTTCTATATTTTCAGAGAAAGAGAATTAGTATATGATCTATTCGAAGCTGCCACCGGTATGAGAATGATGCATAATTATTTTCGTATCGGAGGAGTAGCGGCCGATCTACCTCATGGTTGGATAGATAAATGTTTGGATTTCTGCGATTATTTTTTAACAAGAGTTGCTGAATATCAAAAACTTATTACACGAAATCCTATTTTTTTAGAACGAGTCGAGGGAGTAGGCATTATTGGTAGAGAGGAAGTAATAAATTGGGGTTTATCGGGACCAATGCTGCGAGCTTCCGGAATACAATGGGATCTTCGTAAAGTTGATCATTATGAATGTTACGACGAATTTGATTGGGAGGTACAGTGGCAAAAAGAAGGAGATTCATTGGCTCGTTATCTAGTCCGAATTGGTGAAATGATAGAATCTATAAAAATCATTCAACAGGCTCTGGAAGGAATTCCAGGGGGACCCTATGAGAATTTAGAAATACGATACTTTGATAGAGAAAGGAATCCGGAATGGAATGATTTTGAATATCGATTTATTAGTAAAAAGCCTTCTCCTACATTTGAATTGCCGAAACAAGAACTTTATGTGAGAGTCGAAGCCCCAAAGGGAGAGCTGGGAATTTTTCTGATAGGGGATCAGGGTGGTTTTCCTTGGAGATGGAAAATCCGCCCCCCGGGTTTTATCAATTTGCAAATTCTTCCTCAGTTAGTTAAAAGAATGAAATTGGCTGATATTATGACGATACTAGGTAGTATAGATATCATTATGGGAGAAGTTGATCGTTGAAATGATAATTGATACACCAGAAGTACAAGATATTGATTCTTTTTCTAGATTAGAGTTTTTAAAAGAGGTTTATGGAATTATATGGGTGCTTATTCCTATTTTGACTCTTGTATTGGGAATCACAATAGGTGTACTGGTAATTGTATGGTTAGAAAGAGAAATATCCGCAGGGATACAACAACGTATTGGACCTGAATACGCCGGCCCTTTGGGAATTCTTCAAGCTCTAGCAGATGGGGCAAAGCTGGTTTTCAAAGAAAATCTTCTTCCATCTAGGGGGGATACCCGTTTATTCAGTATCGGGCCATCCATAGCAGTCATATCAATTTTAGTAAGCTATTCAGTAGCTCCTTTTGGCTATCACCTTGTTTTAGCGGATCTCAATATCGGTGTTTTTTTATGGATTGCCATTTCTAGTATTGCTCCAATTGGACTTCTTATGTCAGGGTACGGGTCAAATAATAAATATTCCTTTTTAGGTGGTCTACGAGCTGCTGCTCAATCGATTAGTTATGAAATACCATTAACTTTATGTGTGTTATCAATATCTCTACGTGCGATTCGTTGATACATAGACATAAACTTTTCTTTATTCCTTCCTTTCAAAGAAAGGGTTGGAATGAATTAAGTAGATGTAGATATCTTCATTTTTTTTATTCATTATTCGGGTTGATGAACTAAATCAAATAGTTATATGAGTGAAAGAAAACAGCTTATATATAAATTCGCAGTAAAAAGATTGAGTCTCATTTTCTATGTATAAGAGTTAGAGAGTTAAGCGGAAATAAACATAAACAGAAGCGACCGTTTCCCCCAAGATTGGTTGATTAGTCATCCTGACTTGAAGCGGGCTCAAAAGATCAACCATATTGAGTTTTCACTATCATTTGTATGTATTACCACAGGGGGGGGGGGGTTGAACAAAAACGAGTGGGTGGTTAGAAACACCAAGATATGTAAAGGATTAGTAATGGAGATTATGTAAATTCTCCAAAAGGACATTTTTACATAATATACAAACAAAGAATACTCATTGGGGCTTTAAGTTGGTAGAAATGATCAGGCAATACTCCCCACGACACGATTCCAATCCAGAGTATGCTCCTATCCACCGATTAAATAAATAACTATTGGGAACGAAATAATCCTTTACTTTATTTTGTAAGCCCCCTTTTTCTCAGAAATAGAAAGAAGAATAGGAACGAAAAAAAGAGAAAGAAATCCAATTCCAATAAAAAAATAAAAAAGATACCTTTTTTATTTCCCAGATACATATTAATAGATATAGAATTTGTGTCATAATTCATGAATTAATTATAGAATTTTTTTCGTACGTGAAATAAACGGGTTATTGATATTTCTACAATAAGTATTTTATTGAAGAATTAAGTTATTACTCAACAAAGAAGAATTAAAATTCTTATTGAAATTATTAAAGTTAAAGAAAGGGTGAGATCGATTCAGAAGTACTTTTTTTATTTATTATTAAATAATTATAACAGACAGAATTCAATTGGTCTAATTTAGGACCGTCCAATAGATTTTGACTTTATCCATCCTACAAACGTACCAAGATAAAATAATACTGACGCGATCCTTAGATTTATTTCTGGCCTTTAAGGAGCCGTATGAGGTGAAAATCTCATGTACGGTTCTGTAATAGCGATGGTAACAGTAATGGTATCACCGACTATAATTATCTAACAGTTCAAGTACAATTGATATAGTTGAGGCGCAATCAAAATACGGTTTTTGGGGATGGAATTTGTGGCGTCAGCCTATAGGGTTTATCATTTTTATCATTTCGTCCCTAGCAGAATGTGAGAGATTACCTTTTGATTTACCCGAAGCAGAAGAAGAATTAGTAGCAGGTTATCAAACCGAATACTCGGGTATAAAATTTGGTTTATTTTATGTTGCTTCCTATCTAAACCTATTAGTTTCTTCATTATTTGTAACAGTTCTTTACTTGGGAGGTTGGAATATCTCTATTCCGGACATATATGTTTCTGAGCTTTTTGAAATAAATAAAACATGTGGAGTTTTTGGAGCGACAATTGGTATCTTTATTACATTAGCTAAAACTTATTTGTTCTTGTTCATTCCTATCACAACAAGATGGACTTTACCGAGGCTAAGAATGGACCAACTATTGAATCTTGGATGGAAATTTCTTTTACCTATTTCTCTCGGTAATCTATTATTAACAACTTCTTCCCAACTCTTTTCACTGTAAGGTAAATTTACAACTTGTCTCAAACAAGAGAAATAAACAAACATAAAATTATTCATAATATATATTAATGATATGTTCTCTATGGTAACTGGGTTCATGAATTATGGTCAACAAACAGTACGAGCTGCAAGGTACATTGGTCAAAGTTTCATGATTACTTTATCTCACGCAAATCGTTTACCTGTAACTATTCAATATCCTTATGAAAAATTAATCACCGCGGAGCGTTTCCGCGGTCGAATCCATTTTGAATTTGATAAATGTATTGCTTGTGAAGTATGTGTTCGTGTATGTCCTATAGATCTACCCGTTGTTGATTGGAAATTGGAAACTGATATTCGCAAGAAACGGTTGCTTAATTACAGTATTGATTTCGGAGTCTGTATATTTTGTGGTAATTGCGTTGAGTATTGTCCAACAAATTGTTTATCAATGACTGAAGAATATGAACTTTCTACTTATGATCGTCACGAATTGAATTATAATCAAATTGCTTTGGGTCGTTTACCAATGTCAGTAATTGACGATTATACAATTCGAACAATTTTTAATTCGCCTCAAAAAAAAATAAAGTAAATCTCTTGATTAAAGAATAATTTATAATTACTTTACTAAGACTATTACTTTACTAATAAATAATACTAAGGTTCATTTTTTTTTTTGATCTAATCTAAAGGAATCGGGTTTCTTTCGTTTTGTTTGGTCAATAACTACAAATCCCAACTGTTGATTAGTTGGTTAAGAATCACGTCTTAATTTGGATTGAAAATCCATTAATTAATATATCTGTAATTAGTTTTACATATATAGTTTCAAATGAGAACTACTCTTTCAGATAACGAATTAAATTAGTCCAATAATTGTACTTACATTTATTCATATCCCTTAGGATTTAATTAGGAATTGCTCAAAAATTATAATTTTTTTTCTGTTCGGATTTCAATAAGGTCATGAAAAACATTTCGATTTATTTATCTCTTATTTTACATATAATGGATTTGCCCGGACCAATACATGATTTTCTTTTAGTCTTTCTGGGATCGGTTCTTATACTAGGAGGTATGGGAGTGGTATTATTTACCAACCCCATTTATTCTGCCTTTTCATTGGGACTGGTTCTTGTTTGTATATCCTTATTCTATATTCTATTAAACTCCTATTTTGTAGCTGCTGCACAACTCCTTATTTACGTGGGAGCTATAAATGTTTTAATCGTATTTGCTGTGATGTTTATGAATGGTTCAGAATATTACAAAGATTTGAATCTTTGGACCGTTGGGGATGGGGTTACTTTGCCAGTTTGTACAAGTATTTTTGTTTTACTCATGATTACTATTACAGATACGTCATGGTACGGGATTATTTGGACTACAAGATCAAACCAGATTATAGAACAAGATTTGATAAGTAATAGTCAACAAATTGGAATTCATTTATCAACGGATTTTTTTCTTCCGTTTGAATTCGTTTCGATAATTCTTTTAGCCGCTTTGATAGGTGCAATTGCCGTGGCGCGACAGTAATAAATCTATAGAATTGGCAACAGCAATCCAAATTAAACTGTGTTCTGTTTTATTACATTTATTTCCCTTCAATTAAAGGTTCTTTATGTCTAAAATATAAATTATTTTATTCAATCTATTCTATTACCAATAGAATATATTCCTTTGTTCCGTACTTTTTTTTATTCTAGTCAATTGAATCTGTTTAATTGTTGTTCAGTTCATATTGAAATGAATCGAAATTGATAAGGAGTTGGTCAATGATGCTCGAGCATGTACTTGTTTTGAGTGCCTACTTATTTTCTATCGGTATCTATGGATTGATCACGAGTCGAAATATGGTTCGAGCCCTTATGTGTCTTGAACTTATACTGAATGCGGTTAATATAAATTTCGTAACATTTTCTGATTTTTTTGATAGTCGCCAATTAAAAGGAAATATTTTCTCAATTTTTGTTATAGCTATTGCAGCCGCTGAAGCAGCTATTGGTCCGGCTATTGTTTCGTCAATTTATCGTAACAGAAAATCAACTCGTATCAATCAATCAAATTTGTTGAATAAGTAGTATTAATAATCATATAAATTCTAATATTCATAAATTAGAATTACCATGACCATACATTACGTATAATACATGTTTTCGAAAATGTAAAAAATCAATGTAAGAAATCAAAGTATCTTGGTTCTATCGCACGGGTCGATCCAGAAGTAGATTGATTATAAAAATTCTGATAAATTATTGATTCATCTGGTGTCTAAATATATGATTCATTTACAAGTTTACTAGATCGAAAATTTCTGACATTTAAAAATTTATAGATCCAATGTCACATTCAGTAAAGATTTATGATACGTGTATAGGGTGCACTCAATGTGTGCGAGCCTGCCCAACAGATGTATTAGAAATGATACCTTGGGACGGATGTAAGGCTAAGCAAATTGCTTCCGCTCCAAGAACAGAGGACTGTGTCGGTTGTAAGAGATGTGAATCCGCCTGTCCAACGGATTTCTTGAGTGTTCGAGTTTATTTATGGCATGAAACAACTCGAAGTATGGGTCTAGCTTATTAATACGTTCCAGAAAACCCTACTTGAAATACATTTTTTTTTACCTTTACCGACAAAAACCCGCGCTCAAAAAATATTTATTTTGAGCACGGGTTTTTCTGGTCCAAGTTTATCTTGTTTTTACCATGAATTATTTTCCTTGGTTAACACTAGTTGTAGCTTTGCCAATATTCGCGGGTTCCTTAATTTTCTTTCTCCCTCATAGAGGAAATAAGGTAATCCGTTGGTATACTATATGCATATGTTTAATAGAACTACTTCTAACAACCTATGCATTCGGTTATCGTTTCCAATTGGATGATCCATTA